CGCTTTAGACAATGATCCAATCAGAGAAATCATTGGAATTTTTGTATCTAGCTTTTTAATAGTATTATCTATTAGAAAGAAGTTTTCTAGCATTTGACTGCGTACCACTGAAGGATTTAATCGCACATTTGAAAGATAGCCTAGAAAGTCAAGAGAATATTTGCATAATTGGTTTATACGGACCCCTCCTGATTGAGACCACACATAAAAATGATATTGCCATAAATTGATAAAGTAATATTTCCACTTATTCATCAGAAGAGGCGTATCATTTGAAGCAAGAATAGATTTTCCTTGATATCTAACAAAATGTATGAAGGGATCCTTGAACAAGCATAGGTTGTTCTGAAAATCATTAGAAAAGACTTCTACAAGATGTTCGATTTTTCCATAGAAATAGATCCGTTCAAGAAAGATTGCAGAAGATGTTGATCGTAAATGATAGGATTGGTTACGGAGAAAAAGGAAAATGAATTCGCACTCACATATATGAGAATTATATAGGAAAAAAAAGAATCTTGGATTCAAATTCAAAATAGAAATGGATTTCTTTGAAGTAATAAGACTCTTCAAATTCAAATACTCGTAGAAAAAAAACCGTAATAAATGCAAAAAAGAGGCATCTTTTAACCAGCAGCGAAAGGCTTGAACCAAGATTTCAAAATGGATGGGGTGAGGTATTACTACATCTAACACAGAATTTAAATGTGCGAATTTGTCCTCTAAAAAAGGAAATATTGAATAAATTGATTTTAAATTATGAGATTTTGCTACTTCTTTCCCTTGTAAATAAGATACTAATCTTAGGGAAAATGGAATTTCCGCAATGACTGCAAATCCTGCCGATATGATTTGAGAATACAAATTCTTATTGTGCCCAAAAAATTGATTTTGTTTCGAATCATTAGCAGAAATAAGCAAATGATTCTCTTGATACATTTGAGTAATTAAACGTTTCACAATTAGTGAACTGGATTTATTGTCATAACGCACACTTTCCAACAAAATGGATGATTTATTTCTATTGAAACCATAATCATGAGCAAGCGTATAAATATACTCCCGAAAAATAAGTGGGTATAGGAAGTCATATTGGCGAGATCTATTTAGTTCTAAATAGAATTGAAGTTCCTCCATTTCAAACTCGATTTGAACCAAAGCAAGGGTGGGGGATCTAATCGGTTATCAAATGATACATAGTGCGATAGAGTCAAACCAAGGTATTCTTATAGTAAGAATAAACAAAAATAGATACCTCGAAGATAGGTGGATTCATCAACGGATTCTCTATCCTCTCTTTTTCCATTTAATTGATGTATGTTTGTTCTAGGATAAGAAGATGGTTAGAAATCCTTTATTTTTTTCAACCTAATCGCTCTTTTGATTTTGGAAAAAAATATCTTTTCTTTATCAATATACTGCTTCTTCTACACATTCATGCTTAACCCATAATAAATAGGGAATAACTAATAGTTAGGACTCAAAAAAAATCAATAATCCCCTCATGAGAAAGATCTTTACCGCATTAGGCACTAATTTAGTTTTAACGGTTAATTAGATCGGGTAATCCTTCAAATTAAGAAAAGAAGCTCGTTTTGCTTTTTGTTTCCCCATAATTTGGTCCCTAGGGCTCTATCCATTTATTCACTCGACCCAACTTTGAATTCAATTGATTTTTTTGTTACAAAAAAAAAATAGATTCTTAAAATTCTTTATTGATACGACATGCTGTTTTTTCCACATATTCCTTTTAGGATCAGTCGTGGTCTTAGAAACTCTACCGATGGTATGGACGAATCCCTTTCTTCATCCAAATGTGTAAAAGATGCTAGCCGCACTTAAAAGCCGAGTACTCTACCGTTGAGTTAGCAACCCCCTAAAGAAATAGAATGTGGAGATATAACCGGAATCAAAAATATGAAATTTCCTAATGCAATCAAACCCTTCAATTAGCAAGAAATTAAATTAAATAAAAATTTCGACTCGATTTTTAGCATTCATTTAAAGGTTCAGATCTGCTAAAAATACAAGAAATTTTCATAGAAAATAAAAACATAGAACGAGAAAAAGTGAAAATTGATAGACTACCTCTCGTGTTACCCCATTATTATTCATTAATAAAATAACTTCTTGTATCACGCAAAAAAATCTCATTTCTTGTATCGCAACAAATTCAAAGAATCTATCATTTAAATTTGAAATAAAGTAAAAACTCCTGGAGCATTGATAAGGATAAATAGAAATGGATCCATTTATCCACGATCTAATTATATTTGTTCGATATATTGTTGTCAATATGATTGTGAATATTTAATATAAATGATGATAAAAGAATATAAAAAAACTATAAGAATAAAATAAAAAAAATGGATTTCCATTTTTTTCTTATTCATATTTCTTAGTATTTTATTTCTTTTAATAAAATACTAAGAAATATGAATAGGGCAAAGGAAAAAAGGAGGGGGAGGATATAATAAAGAAAAATTTATCCAAAGCTATATATGAGTCATCCACACCTCTTTTTTGTATTTCATTAATGAAAAATGAATGACATTTTTTTTAACTAAAATCAAATTTAAGTTCCGTAAAACCCCGCCTTCTTTAAAATATCATGAACAGTTCCTGTAGGCTGAGCGCCCCTTTCAAGGAAATATAAAATAGCGGGAACATTTAAATAGGTTTGATTAGATATCGGATCATAAAAACCCACTTTTCGAAGATCTCTTCCTTCTCTTCGGGATTGAACATCAACTGCAACGATTTGATAAACGGCTCATTGGGATAGAATAGATGGAATTGAATAAAAAATACCCCCCCCCAGAAACGTATAAGAAGTTTTCTCCTCGTACGTCTCGAGAAAAAATGATTAGAAGTTATATCTATGCATGAAATTAGAATGTCAAATCGATCCATAATCCAGCAAATCCATGAGACATTTAACCCCTTCTTTTTACCCTTTCTTTTCCTTCTTATTTTTTCGAAAAAGCAAAAAACATTCATACTCTCATAACTCAAGTTGGATAACTCTCAAATAGCTCTCAAAATTCTTAGGTATTTTCTTATTGAGTGGTCTCTAACCCTTTTTTGTTTGTCTTGTCTAGAATCGATTTTGATTCTTTATTCTGATCTAGTAGTTGAGACAATTGAAAACGGTATTTCCTTGTTCCAGGATCCTTTATCTTTGCCTTGAATCATTGGGTTTAAACATTAGTTCGGAGATCTTTAATAATTTCAAAAAATGGCAGCAACATGCCCCTTTTTTCTCTTTTTTTTGTTTGTGATCTCTTTCTATCAAAGAATCATATGAACAATTGATTCCCGCACGATAACCTTTTGATCGAAAGAGTTTTACCAATTCCAACAATTTGACTTTTTGATTTGAAAATGCTTTGAGTCGGACCCTTTCAATTTCTATATCAAAAATAGACTTACGTACGAAGTTGGAACAACTTATTGATTTGTCTTAACTAACCCTAGATCCTTTCCCCTTAAAAATAAATCTTTTCTACTCGAGCTCCATCCTATACTATTTATATTCCAACCCAACAAAAACACGGATTCTAATAAAACAGAAAAAAGAATGTCGAGCCAAGAGCACTTTGATTTCTATATAATAAAAAAAAGTGGTGGTTTTGATATCCACAGCCAATTGATCATGTCCTTCAAGTCGCACGTTGCTTTCTACCACATCGTTTCAAACGAAGTTTTACCATAACATTCCCCTAGTTTTTTTTGAATAGGTATGTAATTGATTCAGTTAGGAAATCCTGAATAGTCATTGGTTCAGTCTGTGCGTAGTAATCTATAGTTCTTCCTAATATACTTAACTTATATGAGACTTATTTTATTCTTCTATATGAATAGATTATGAATAGATGAAAATCAAATATGAAAACAATAAATAGGTAATTGATGATGAAGAATAGGTAATTGATGATGAAGAAAAAGTCTCAGTAAAAATTCAAATTAACCTGATTTTTCTTATATAAAATATATATTTTTATTTGTGTAATAAAAAAGAAAAATATACCAGGAATATTCTCAATTTTAAATAAAAGAAAACAAATCAAAAAAATCTTTTTGAATCCGCCTTACATTGTCTCTTCAAATAAGTCGATAGAATAGATTCGACAATCTCACAGTTCTTCAATTCAAGTACTAACTAAGGACTTCTAAAAAATCAATATAAATAAATAAATATTGAATTGAAAAAAAAAAAAAGACTGATAAAGGAGAAAGTTGAATTGAACTGTTTTTCTTTTATTTCATTCTGAAATAGAAAATCAGAATCACAAAGTATAAGAAATTTCCGTATCTATCAGGTAGGCTGAACAATTCAATTCTACTAATTGGAAGTAATTATACATATTATGTGTTAAATATGTAGTTTCTATTTAGTTTAATATCTATAATTAAGGTAAGGACTCAGAAACAAATAATAATATTAAAAAAAATCGCAACAGGACCTATTAGGTTAGCAATCCCTGTGTATAAACCTCCTTTTTTTGTAAGGCTTCTTTGGCTTGAGGTTCAACTAATCTTTCCCGAAAGTAAAGCAGATGGGGTGTATGAATCACACCCGTGTCAATTGTTAATGGCGTTACAATTATTCATTAGAATCAAACATCAAATAACCTAAGAGATCCCAAGAAAAAACATATTTTCATATGTAATTTGATTTTTGATTAATGAGATTTGGACTGGACATAGACAGATATTCAAATGGATATCTTATATTACTGATTAACCCCTATCTCCTCTCCCAATTGAATTTTATGGGAATGATGAATCATAAAAAGAGAATGCCCAATATTTGATTGACTCTTATTCTTCTATTCTTATCTTAGAAGGTAGTTAAGAAAGATTCATTTTTTTTTCTTTTATTTTATCTTTATTCTGATATAGAAAACGAGTATGCTCTGGGACGGAAGGATTCGAACCTTCGAATAGCGGGACCAAAACCCGTTGCCTTACCACTTGGCCACGCCCCATTTTGATTTCTATTTGAAACTACTAAAGAGTAATATGGGGATTCCTTTTTCGTCAATTCCAGTTCCTAAAATGTATGAAATGGATTAGTTTTTTGTTAGGATTTTGACACGTCTAGATATAGAATTCAACCGAATTTATTGATCATTACATAGAATTCAATTAAGATATTGTATGAAAGTCTCATTTCTTCAATTCTCTTCTAAAAAAAAAAAAAAGAAAAATGGAAGGGCTTTTTTGATTGGATGAGTTCAAAGAAATATGTTTTTTTGAATCAGACTTATTTTCCTTTCTTCATTTTTTCCTTATCTCAAAAACATATTAATAACTCAATCAAAATAATCTCCAAGAAAAAAATTTTGTTATGCTTAATATCTTTAATTTGATCAGTATTTGTTTGAATTCTACGCCGTTTTCGGGTAGTTTTTTATTCGCCAAATTGCCCGAAGCCTATGCTTTTTTGAATCCAATCGTCGATGTTATGCCAGTAATACCTCTTCTCTTTTTTCTCTTAGCCTTTGTTTGGCAAGCCGCTGTAAGTTTTCGATGAGATCCTTAACACTGTCCCAGAAAAATTCATGATTTATTCGAGAAAAAAAAAAATGATAATAATTGAAAAAATCAGATAAGTATAAGTCTTACAGTATGAAGGAACCCTCAATTCAAACTTTGAAATTTTTGGATAGCCGCGAGAAATCTGGATTACCCCATTTCCTCATTCTGACCCGTTTTTGATCGAAAACACTACTTAGACTTAGAGTCCACCACAATATATCTAAGTATGAAAGAAATTCTTTTGTAATGAAAGATTCAACTCTTATTTCAAATCAATTTTTGAAAACTCTTTTCCACAATTTCTAGAAAGAAACCGCTTGATTTCTTGGTGTCAAGGTCAACAAAATAGGATATGTGGTCTAAAAACAGGGAATCTATTCTCTCTTTTTTTTTTTTGAAAAAATAAAATGATCTTGGAGATTGTGTAATGCTTACGCTCAAACTCTTTGTTTATACCGTAGTAATATTCTTTGTTTCGCTCTTCATCTTCGGATTCCTATCTAATGATCCGGGACGTAATCCCGGACGCGAAGAATAAAACAAAAAAAGTGGGGTTCCTCCCTTCATTTTTATAAATGGTATTAGGATTTGATTGATTCTATTGTCAAAAAACGGAAGGGAAAGAGAGGGATTCGAACCCTCGGTACGAATAACTCGCACAACGGATTAGCAATCCGACGCTTTAGTCCACTCAGCCATCTCTCCTAATTGAAAAAGGATAATTACTATGTTATAGTTCACAAAAAGGAATGATAATGCTTGAAAAAAAAGCCCCTCTTTCATTTTCATTTTATTTGATTCTTTCTTTTCTTATTCTTATATATATAGATTTTATCTAATCTATTTGAAATAGAAATTCAAATAAATAGATTATTATATAGATACCCCTTTTATCAACAATTTCATTCCATATATTTTTTTTATAGAAATATAAAAAATAGAAAATAAAGATATAAATATATATCAAAAATTTAAGAAAGGGTTCTATAGTCTATAAAGATATTTCAAATAAAAAAATATCGCGGGGCTTTTTTGATTTCAAATTTCCCCGGCTTGGCCTGGTCAGACCGACCCGGCCGGGCTCTTTTTTTTTCAAATCAAATCCATTTTTTTTTTATCTATGATTATCTATGATTCCTATAATTCCGCGATCTCCCTTTGCTTGCTGTAGCAAAAAAATCTTGGTATTTAATTAAATTAATTAAATTAAAGTGAAAGAATAATTAGAAGCGGAAAAGGACTCTTTCTGTTTCTATGATAGAATATATAACCAAAAAGACATTTCTATTCTTTCTTTTCTTACTTCTTTTCTTTCTCTTATTTAGAATTTTTATTTATTATATTACTAAATAATACAAATTATTTGGATAAAAAATAAAAAGAAAAAGCTAATGGGTATCCCCCTTTCTAATTTTATCAAGCCTTCTAACGAAAGACGGCAACGCTCTAATTTTCAGGATTTTTTCTGATCCTATCTTGAGGACGCCAGAGTCCTTTGTTTGACAAAGAGTCCATTTATATACAATAATCACATTGTAGCGGGTATAGTTTAGTGGTAAAAGTGTGATTCGTTCTATTAACCCCCTCAGTAGTTAAGGGATCTTTCGGTTTGATTCATATTCCGATTAAAAACTTTATTTCTGAAAAGGATTAAATCCTTTACCTCTCAATGAAATACTCGAGGAATAATCTAAATTCTCGTGATTTGTCTCCAAAGGTCAATTATAAATTGAAAAATTGGATTATGAAATTACGAAACATAATTTTTTTTTATTGGATCAATATTTCCAATTGAATAAGTATGAATAAAGGATCCATGGATAAAGAGATAGAAAAGTCTATTTCTAATCGTAACTAAATCTTCACTTTTTTTTTGATAGGATAGATTGAAGCAAAATAGCTATTAAACGATAACTTTAGTTTACTAAAGGCATCGACGTCTTTCTTCTTCTAGCT